TTTTCTGGGGAATCAACATTCAATCGGAAAGGAATTCATTTACTTCTAGAAGAAGAACAAATTAGTTCAGAAGATCAAGAACAATTTTTAAAATTTTTAGTTGATGCAATCATAGGACTAAAAATAAATAATAAAATAATAAAAAAATGCAGACATAAAATAAATACAAAAAAAGATATGAGGATATGCGACCCCCTCCTATATATTTAATACTTTCGGCTACAAAAAAACTTGTAATACCAAATCCATTCGGAATTCCATCAATTATTCGTCTATCAATAAAAGAAACTAACTCGGCCAACCCTCGTACACCCTTAATAAAATATGTTGTATAAAAATCATCAATATAACCACGGTTCGAAGACCAATTATAAAAAAAAATTGTTATATTATCCCAAAAAGGTCTCTTTGGACCTCTTTTATCAAATGAATTTATTAAATAAAAATTTTTTAACGATGAATAAATAGGTTTATATAAAAAAAAAGCTATAAATATTCCCCAACAAGCTATACTAACTGATAAAGTTGCATTTATTGCAAATTCATACCAATCAACATAATTATTCAAAGGTGAATGTAAAGGATTTGCGGATGGAGTTAACCATTTAGTTAATATATCAAATCCTATTCCTTCTTGATTAAATGGAATTCCAATTAATTCAATGAAAAAAGTAAACACAATCAATACAATGAGAGGAAATAGCATAGTATTGTCCGATTCAGGAGGATATGCAGAAATTTTTTTATTTTCAGTAAAAGTAATAGTAATAAAAGATCGCATTATTTTTAAAAAATGTCTGTAAATTTTATATGGGTTTTTCCTAAAAACGGAAGTCTCTGCTCGATTAGCATTCCTTGTTAATAAAGTAACTAAAGATAAATTTTTATTAATTTTTTTCAATCCGTCTTTACCCCACAGAGACATTGAATAGAGGGAAATGTTTTTTTTTCCACTATAATTTTTACAAAAAAGGTTTAAATGCCCGTCAAACGTAAGAAAATAGATTCGAAACATATAAAAAGCGGTTAATCCGGCTGTGAAATAAGCTATTATTGCAAAAATTGGCGAATAAAACCAACTATCATTAAGAATTTCATCTTTGGACCAAAAACAAGCAAAAGGCGGAATACCACAAAGAGAAAGCGTACCTATTAAAAAAGCAGTTTTTGTAATTGGAACATGTTTTGTTAATCCTCCCATAAGAACCATATTTTGATTTTTATCTGGAGAATATCCAACAAGCGTTTCCATTGAATGAATAAGGGATCCGGATCCTAAAAACAATAAAGCTTTTGAATAAGCATGAGTAATCAAATGAAATAAAGCAGCTCGATAAGAACCCATACCTAGGGCTAACATCATATAACCCAATTGAGACATTGTAGAATAAGCTAAACTTCTCTTAATATCTTTTTGAGCAAGAGCTAAGGTAGCGCCTAAAAATAAAGTTATTATACCTATAAAAGCGATTACATACATTATATAAGGTATAACTATGAAAAGAGGAAAAAGACGAGCAACTAGAAAAATCCCGACTGCGACCATGGTCGCAGCATGTATGAGAGCTGAAATCGGAGTAGGCCCCTCCATAGCATCGGGTAACCATACATGAAGAGGAAATTGGGCAGATTTTGCAACTGCACCAGAAAATAAGAATAAAGTACAAAAAATACAAAATAAAATATTAACTTCATGAGTTTTAATTAAGTTAGTAAATATTTCAAACAAATCACGAAAATCGAAACTGCCTGTTACCCAATAAAGACCTAAAATTCCTAATAATAAGCCAAAATCTCCTACACGATTAGTCACAAACGCTTTTTGACAAGCATTCGCGGCAATGGGGCGTGTAAACCAAAAACCTATTAATAGATACGAACACATTCCAACTAATTCCCAACAAATATAAATTTGTATTAAATTTGAACTAGTAACTAATCCTAACATGGAAGTATTGAAAAAACTCATATAAACAAAAAATCTTAAATATCCCTGATCATCACACATATAATTATCGCTATAAATAAGAACCAAAATTGCAACAGTAGTTATTAAGACTAACATAATAGAAGTAAGTGGATCGAGCAAATAGCCAAATTCAAAAGAAAAATCATTATTAATAGTCCAAGACCATACATATTGATAAATGGAATTACTATTTATTTGTTGAATTGCCAGCGTCGTCGAAAAAATCATAGCTATAGTTAACAAAGAAATACTAGAAAAAGCCCACACCCGTCGAATACTTTTTGTTGCTGTTGGAAAAAGGAGAAGTCCCACTCCTATTAAGAAAGGAGCTGGGAGTGGAATGAAGGGTATGATCCATGCATATTGGTATATATGTTCCATAATATAAAATTTTTTTCGAATTTAATTTTTTTTAATAGTCATCTTTTGAAAGAAATCCATTAAAAATCACGATATATAATAACACTAAATTAATATACATAGATGTTGAATTTTTTTAATATTCAAATCAATAAATTCTTATTGGTCAAATATAAAATTTGTTAATAAATAAGAGAAAGAAGATAAAAAAACTTTCCTTTATATTTAAAGCATTTCTAATCCGTCTATAGACTATAAAAATTAGTTACTAAAGCTCTAATAATACAAAAAGATTAGTTTATTCTAAAATAAGTTCGGAATTCGGAATTATTAACCCGTTGTACACAAAAATTTTGAATTATTTTCCAGTCCAAAAAAATATAAAAAAAAGTCTATATGTTTTCAAAAAACTAAAGTCAAGTTTTTAAATTAAGATTAAGTAATAAGTAAGTAGTGGGTTTTAAAATTTGTTGGCGTGGTTTATTATGTACATATAAATTCAATTAAAATACAACAAAAATAAACTAGAGAATAGACATAAGGTGACATTTTTAGTCATTAATTAATAATAATTTTGAATTTCATATGCATTTTTTTATGAATAGTCGCTGGATCATAAAAAAGTTTGTTTATGCTAATCGACCATATTATTATTTAATACAAAATTTATAATTTTGTTTTTCCATACAAAATTTGATTATCGCCTAGAATATAAATACATAGATAATGAATAAGAGATAATGAATAAGAAACAAAGATTTTTTTAAACAATAGATGTCTTTCACATCCAACTATAACAATGAAGAATAAATTAAATTTGAAATGGCAGTTCCAAAAAAACGCACTTCTATTTCCAAAAAGCGTATTCGTAAAAATTATTGGAAAAAGAAGGGGTATTGGGCGGCGTTAAAAGCTTTTTCGTTAACAAAATCTCTTTATACTGGGAATTCAAAAAGTTTTTTTGTACTAAAAAAAAGTACTCAAAACTTGGAATAATCAGAATGGACCTGATTCAAAAAAAATCTTAATAGAACAAATTAACATCCTAAATTATGATGAAATTTCCTTTTTAATTTCAAATTAAAAATGAAATGACTATTTTGTATTTATTAATTTTTTAATTAATATTTATAAAATTATAAAAACGTGTGACTTTTTCTTATGATATGTAGAAAAAGAGCTCTTATATCAACCAAAAAAAGGTCCTAAAAAAAAATATATATAATCATCATCGTTTTTTTTTTAGTTTATTTTTGAATTTCTAAGATGGGGAGTTTTTCCCCATCAACCCTTTATGTTTTGTCACAACAAAATTATAAAAGTTTTTATAAATTTTAAAATAAAAAACAAACAACTTTTCTTATATGACATGTTCAGTTCAATATTAAATTGTTTTGTTCAAATATAAAATAACCTATATACAATACAAAGAAAATTGACTTTGCTATTCTATATGTTTAATTCATTTTTTGGATATATAAAGTCTCCTTTTAAGAAAAAAGAGTTCGATGTCGTATTTCAAATGTGATCTAAAACAGTAGATTTTTAGGGATTCATATTCATTTGTTATTTACTAATTTAGAAATCAGATCAAAAATCATTAATAAATGAAAATAAAACAAGAAAAAACTTTTTTGTGATCTACCCCGGAGTGAGAGACAGAATATTTTATTTACAAAAGTTCCAAATCTAAACGACCCGAGAGTCGATTGTCAAATCAAAGTAGTACTTTAAAATTTACTTAAATTAAAAGCATTTTTAGATTTTCTAATTATCTTTTATTTGTCAAATTTTTGTTTTATACAAAAAAAATTACTCTCGACGATTGAATAAAAAAAGACTATTATGATTTCAAACAAGCCGCTATGGTGAAATTGGTAGACACGTTGCTCTTAGGAAGCAGTGCGAGAGCATCTCGGTTCGAGTCCGAGTGGCGGCATGGTATCTTAAAAATTATCAAAAGAATTCAACAGTTTTCTAGACCATAATTAATAATAATGATAAATAAAATTTCTTTCATATTTTTCATTTGATAATTTTTAATTTTTTAAATTGAAGTATTTCTTTTTTATATATGTATAGATAGAGTTTTATATGATATTTTCGACTTTAGAACGTATTTTGACTCATATTTCGTTTTCAACGGTTTCCGTTGTAATTACACTCCATTTGATAACTTTAGTAGTCAATGAAAAAGTACGGCTATATAATTCATTAGAAAAAGGCATGATAGTTACTTTTTTATCCCTAACGGGATTATTAATTACGCGTTGGGTTTATTGGAAACATTTCCCATTAAGTGATCTATATGAATCATTAATCTTCCTTTCCTGGAGTTTTTACATTATTCATATGATTCCATATTTTAAAAACCAAAAAAATAATTTAAGTGCAATAACTGCACCAAGTGCTATTTTTACCCAAGGGTTTGCTACTTCAGGCCTTTTAACGGAAATGCGCCAATCTTCAATATTAGTACCCGCTCTTCAATCCCATTGGTTAATGATGCACGTAAGTATGATGGTACTAGGTTATGCCGCTCTTTTATGCGGATCATTGTTATCAGTAGCACTTCTAATCATTCTATTTCAAAAAGCTAAAATAACCCTTTTTGATAAAAGAAAACATTTATTAAACGAGTCCCTTTTATTTAGTGAAATTCCACACATGAACGAAAAAGACAATATTTTAGAAAGCGTTTCGGCCTTTTCTGTTAAATCTGTTAAAAATTTTTATAGATCTCAATTGATTGACCAACTGGATCGTTGGAGTTATCGTGTTATTAGTTTAGGATTTATCCTTTTAACCATAGGTATTCTTTCAGGAGCAGTATGGGCAAACGAGGCGTGGGGCTCATATTGGAATTGGGACCCAAAGGAAACATGGGCATTTATTACTTGGACTGTATTTGCAATTTATTTACATATTAGAACAAATAAAAATTTTCAGGGTGCAAATTCTGCAATTGTAGCTTTTATAGGCTTTCTTATAATTTGGATATGCTATTTTGGAGTCAATCTCTTAGGAATAGGGCTACATAGTTATGGTTCATTCTAAATTAAATTTAATTGAAGAAAAGACTTTACGAATACAAACATAGGCCAAGGTGTTTCTTATCAACTTATAAACAGGTGAGAACCATTAAGATGGTTCTCACAAATGTCTAAAATGTCCTAATTATAATTCCAATTCAGTCGTTCTTATTACTTACAAATATACAAATAGAAAGACGACTACTTTTTCATTTCATTAAATGAAACTTATCTAGAAAAAAGTTTGATAAAATAGCTTCTACCTTCTCAGCGGATAATGAAAGAACGAAATCTGGGTAAACGCCAACACCTAGTACAGGTAGAAAGATAGAAGTCGAAACAAAAAATTCTCGTGGACCAGAATCAAAAAAATAAGAGTTTGTAATATTAAATAACTTATATCCATAAAACATTTGACGTAACATAGATAATGAATAAATAGGAGTTAATATCATTCCAATTGCCATTCCAAAAGAAATTAGTATCTTTGGCATTAAAAGTAATTTTTGGCTTGTAATTATTCCAAAAAAGACTATTAATTCGGCAATGAAACCACTCATGCCCGGTAATGCAAGGGATGCCATGGAAAAATTACTGAATAGTGTAAAAATTTTTGGCATTGGAATAGCTATTCCGCCCATTTCGTCGAGATAAACAAGACGTGTTCGATCGTAACTAGTTCCCGCTAAGAAAAAAAGTGCAGCACCAATAAATCCATGAGAAATTATTTGTAAAATGGCTCCGTTAAGTCCCGTTTCAGTTATAGAACTAATTCCTATAATTATAAAACCCATGTGAGATACAGAGGAATAGGCTATTCTTTTTTTTAAATTGCGTTGTCCAGGAGATGTTAAAGCTGCATAGATTATTTGCACTGTGCCTATTATTATCAACCAAGGCGAAAATATCGAATGAGCATGAGGTAATAATTCCATATTGATCCGAACCAACCCATACGCTCCCATTTTTAATAAGATTCCCGCTAGAAGCATACAAGTACTGTAATGAGCTTCCCCATGGGTATCTGGTAACCATGTATGTAAGGGTATAATTGGTAATTTTACAGCAAAAGCAATAAAAAATACAATATAGAATATTATTTCTAATGCCAGGGTATACGATTGATTAACTAATGTTTCCCAATTTAAGGTAGGTTCAATAGAACCATATAAACCAACACCCAAAACTCCCATTAATAGAAAAATGGAACCCCCGGCCGTATACAAAATAAATTTAGTAGCTGAATAGAGACGTTTCTTTCCTCCCCACATGGATAAAAGTAGATAAACAGGAATTAATTCTAATTCCCACATTATGAAAAAAAGTAAAAGATCTCGGGATGAAAATGAGCCCATTTGACCACTGTACATTGCTAACATCAGAAAGTGGAATAATCGGGAATCCCGAGTAACTGGAAAAGCCGCTAAAGTAGCTAAAGTAGTGATGAATCCCGTCAGTAAAACAGGTCCTATCGAAAGTCCATCTACTCCTAATTTCCAGCGGAAATCAAAAAAGTTGATCCATTTATAATCTTCGGCCAGTTGGATTAATGGGTCGTCCGGTTGGAAATGATAACAAAACGCATAGGTTGTTAGAAGTAGCTCTATAGTAGATATGCCTATTGTATACCACCGAGTTGCCTTATTTCCTCTATGAGGGAGAATTAACATTAAAGAACCTGCAAATATGGGTAAAACGACAATTGTTGTTAACCAAGGAAAAGAATTCGTGGTAAAGACAAGATACGCTTGGGCCAAAAAAACCCGCACCCGAAAAGAAATTTCTTTTCGGGTGCGGGTTTTTTTCAGTAAAAAATCCAAATTGAATAAATGGATTCAAATGCAATTTTCTGGGACGTATCAATAAGCTAGACCCATACTCCGCGTTGTTTCATGCCATAAATAAACTCGAACACTTAAAAAATCTGTTGGACAAGCGGATTCGCATCTCTTACAACCAACACAGTCCTCAGTTCTTGGGGCGGAAGCTATTTGTTTAGCCTTACATCCGTCCCAAGGTATCATTTCTAATACATCTGTGGGGCAAGCTCGAACACATTGAGTACACCCTATACATGTATCATAAATCTTTACTGAATGTGACATAGGATCTTTAATTTTTTTAATTTCATTAAGTTTAATTTTCGATCTAGTTATAGTAAAGTAAATGAAGTACATATTAAAATACCAGACGAATCAACGATTTACCAGAATTTTTTGAAGCTATTTACTTCTGGCTTGGATTGGCGACTTACAAAAAAATAAATAGAAAACGGGTCCAAAATACTTTGACTTCTTACATTTGAAATTTGTTTTTTACCTTAAAGTTCGATACTTAATAATTTAAATGGAACTTCAAATTAAAATTTATATTATTTATATTTATATAGAATATAATAATAATATTTAGAATAAAAAATATAGAGAATAAAAAAAAAAGACTATTTATTCAATAAATTCGATTGATTGATACGAGTTGATTTTCTGTTACGATAAATTGAAGAAAGAATAGCAAGCCCAATTGCTGCTTCAGCGGCTGCAATAGCTATAACAAAAATTGAGAAAATATTTCCTTTTAATTGGCGGCTATCAAAAAAATCAGAAAATGTTACAAAATTTAGATTAACTGCATTCAATATAAGTTCAAGACACATCAGAGCCCGAACTAAATTTCGACTCGTGACTAATCCATAGATTCCGATAGAAAATAAATAAGCACTCAAAACAAGTACATGTTCGAGCATCATTGATCAACTCCTTATCAATATAAATTTAGATTTAATGCATTTCAATCTGAACAACAATTAAACCCATTTGATTGACTAGAATACGATAAGTTCAAATAAAATTGACAAAATTTAAAGCAAAAAAAAGATGTTGGTAATAAGAAATCAAATTAAAAGTTTATAAAGGAATCCGAATAGAATTTAATGTAAATGTATATGATGGATATGATAAAATACTCTTTTTTATTGCTAGTTTTAAAAATAAATTATTGACGCGCGATAGCAATTGCGCCTATTAAAGCAACTAAAAGAATTATTGAAATGAGTTCAAAAGGAAGAAAAAAATCTGTTGATAAATGAATTCCGATTTGTTGACTAGTAGTTATCAAATCTTGTTCTAGAATCTGGTTTGATTTTGTAGTCCAAATAATACCATACCATGAGGTATTTAGAGTAATAAAAATTAATAAAAAAAAAAGACTTGTACAAATCAACGAAGTAATGTTATCCCCAACAGTCCACAGATGTAAATTTGTGTCATATTCTGGCCCATTCATGAACATTACAGCAAATATTATTAAAACATTTATAGCTCCCACATAAATAAGGAGTTGTGCAGAAGCTACAAACTGCGAATTGGCGAGAATATAAAATAAAGATATACAAACAAGAACCAACCCCAACGAAAAGGCAGAAAAAATTGTATTGTTAAATAATACTACTCCTAGACCCCCTAATATAAGACCTGTTCCCAGAAAGACTAAAAGAAAATCATGTATTGATCCAGGTAAATCCATTATATAAGTATATAAAAAATAAGAGATAAAAAATCAGAATGTTTCATGATCTTATTGAATTGAACAGGAATAAAGATTAGTGCCTTTACTAATTGTTAAATCCTAATGTGTACGACTTTTTATGAGTAAAATTTTTGTACCCATTGCATTTTTCTTTTTTTTTTTTTTTTTAATTAAAGTAGTTCAAAATAACAACTATTTAAAACTATTGCAGTAACCATATTTTTAATACACATTTTTATTTTCACCAATCAATAGAATAGCGACTCATTAGATTTTTTAATTATTGACCAAGAAAAAAATTTTTGAATTTAAATTCACTATTTAATTTAGTATTTAAAAATAAAATAAAGGAGCGTTAAAAATTGAGTTATTTAATAATTAGGAAGTTTTTTTTAATCCCTAGATTTTTATTTTGTTTGAGGTGAATTTAAAATAGTTCGAATTGTGTAATCATCAGTTATTGGTATTGGTAAACGACCCAGAGCAATTTGATTATAATTTAATTCATGACGATCATAAGTAGAAAGCTCATATTCTTCAGTCATTGATAAACAATTTGTTGGACAATACTCAACACAATTACCACAAAATATACAGATTCCGAAATCAATGCTGTAATTAAGCAATCGCTTTTTTCGAATATCTTTTTCTAATTTCCAATCAACAACAGGTAAATCTATCGGACATACACGAACACATACTTCACAAGCAATACATTTATCAAACTCAAAATGTATTCGACCACGAAACCGCTCTGAGGTTATCAATTTTTCATAAGGATATTGAATAGTTACAGGTAAACGATTGGCATGAGATAGGGTAATCATAAAACCTTGACCTATATACCTTGCCGCTCGTACTGTTTGTTGACCATAATTGATGAACCCGGTTACCATAGGGAACATATAGTAAATATCAAAATAAAAAATAAGATTTTGTTTCTTTCTCTTGTTTCAGACAAATAATAATTCTAGTGAGTATCAAATCTTATCGTTTTTTTATAATGAAAGAAGTTGGGAAGAAGTTGTTAATAATAGATTACCTAAAGAAATAGGTAAAAGAAATTTCCATCCAAGATTTAATAATTGGTCCATTCTCAGTCTAGGTAAAGTCCATCTTGTTGCGATAGGAATGAACAAGAACAAAAACGTTTTCATTAATGTAATAAAAATACTAAATGTCGTTCCAAAGACTCCTTCCGTTTTATGTATTTCAAAAAACTCAGGAATGAATATATTTGGAATAGAAAAATCCCAACCACCCAAGTAAAGAACTGTTACAAATAATGAGGAGATTAGTAGATTTAGATAGGAAGCAACATAAAATAAACCAAATTTAATACCTGAATATTCGGTTTGATAACCTGCTACTAATTCTTCTTCGGCTTCTGGTAAATCAAAGGGTAATCTCTCGCATTCTGCTAGAGAAGAAATTATAAAAACAATAAATCCTATAGGTTGCCGCCACAAATTCCACCCTAAAATACCATATTTTGACTGCGCCTCAACTATGTCAACTGTACTTGAACTGTTAGATAATCATAGTCGACGATAAGATTACTCTTGTCATCGCTATTACAGAACCGTACATAAGATTTTCACCTCATACGGCTCCTCGAGAGCCATAAATAAATCTAAGGATTGATTCGATATTCTTTACGGATATCGTTGTAGGATATATAAAGTAAAAATAAACCGAAAGCTCCGGAATTAAACCAATGGAATTCTGTCTGCGATAATAGAAAAGTGCTTCAGAATAGATCTCATCCTTTGACTGACGCAATACTTTTTGAGTAATAACTTAATTCTTGAATAAGATACTCTTTTAATATGAATAAAAATAAAAAATTAACCTTATTTTTAAAAAAGATTTAAACATTCATTCATGATTTATGCCATAACAAAAATGACATTTCCATGAATATGGAATGTATATCTAAAAAAATAGTTTGTTTATTAAAAATTTTTCGTCTATTTTTTTATTTCTTTTATTCTTTTTTTTAGGCTTAAAAAAGTTAAAGGATTACTTCGTTCCTGATAGTTATTTACTTAATGGGTGGATAGGAGCATACTCTGGATCGGAATTTTTGGGAGTACTGCTTGATAATTTCTACCAATTTAAAGCCTCAATTAGTATTTCGTTTATGTAAACTTAGAATAATTTAGATAATCTCTATTACGAATCCTTTGTGTACTTTGGTGTTCCTAATCATCCACTTCTTTTTACTCAATCTATATCATAATATGGTTGTTTTTATTTATAGTAAAAACTCCATAAAAATTTTTTCAACCCGCTTCAAGTTATAATTTTTAATTTATCTTGGGGATAAACAGTCTTGTCTGCTTATGTTTATTTTCGCTTAGCCCCTGTACATAGGAAATGAGATTTTTTTTACGGCAAATTTATAAGCTGTTTTTTTTGCACTCATCTAACTATCTGGTTTAATTTATCGCCCCTAGAAGTTAAAAAAATAAGTGAATAAAAAATTAGGAGATCCATTTAATACGTTGCGTAGAAATTCAACATTTTTTCTTAGAAGCCTAAAAAGACGTATGTCTTAACGAATCACACGTAGAGATATTGATAACACACATAGAGTTAATGGTATTTCATAACTAATTGATTGAGCAGCAGCCCGTAGACCACCTAAAAAGGAATATTTATTATTTGATCCATATCCTGACATAAGAAGTCCAATCGGAGCAATACTTGAAATAGCGATCCATAAAAAAACACCAATACCGAGATCCGCTAGAACAAGATGATACCCAAAAGGAATTACTAAATAACTTAGTAGAATTGATATGACGGCTATAGAGGGTCCGATACTAAATAAAGGTGTATCCCCTCTAGATGGAAGAAGGTTTTCTTTAAAAATAAGTTTTGTTCCGTCTGCTAAAGCTTGAAGAATTCCCAAAGGACCCGCATATTCAGGTCCAATACGTTGTTGGGTACCCGCGGATATTTCTCTTTCTAACCATACAGTTACTAGTACGCCTATTGTGATTCCCAATACAAGAATCAAAATAGGGAAAAGTATCCATATAGTCCCATAAATCTCTTTTAAGGATTCCAATCTGTAAAAAGAGTTGATATTTTGTATTTTTGTTGTATCAATTATCATTTCAACGATCAACTTCTCCCATAATGATATCTATGCTACCTAATATTGTCATAATATCAGCCAATTTCATTTTTTTAACTAACTGAGGAAGAATTTGCAAATTGATAAAACCGGGTGGTCGAATTTTCCATCTCCAAGGAAAAACACTCTGATCCCCTATCAAAAAAATCCCCAACTCCCCCTTTGGGGCTTCGACTCTTACATAAAGTTCTTGTTTCGACAATTCAAAAGTAGGAGACGGTTTTTTACTAATGAATCGATAGTCAAAATCATTCCATTCAGGATCTTTTATCCTATCAAAGCGTCTAATTTCTAAATTCTCATAAGGACCCCCCGGAATTCCTTCTAGAGCTTGTTGAATAATTTTGATGGATTCTGCCATTTCACCTATTCGTACTAAATACCGAGCTAATGAATCCCCTTCTTTTTGCCATTGGACGTCCCAATCAAATTCATCATAACACTCATAATGATCAACTTTACGAAGATCCCATTCTATTCCGGAAGATCGTAGCATTGGTCCTGATAAGCCCCAGTTTATTGCCGCTTCTTCGGAAATAAAGCCAACTCCTTCAACTCGTTCTAAAAAAATAGGATTTCGCGTAATCAGTTGCTGGTATTCAGCAAGTCCCGTTAAAAAATAATCACAAAAGTCTAAACATTTATCTATCCACCCATAAGGTAGATCGGCAGCTATTCCGCCAATACGAAAAAAATTATGCATCATTCTCATACCGGTGGCAGCTTCAAATAAATCATATACTAATTCTCTTTCTCTGAAAATATAGAAAAAGGGGGTTTGCGCCCCAATATCTGCCATAAAAGGGCCGAGCCATAACAAATGAGAAGCTATACGACTTAACTCCAACATAATAACTCTGATATAGCTAGCTCTTTTAGGTACTTGAATATTGCCCAATTGCTCGGGTCCATTTACCGTTATTGCTTCTGTGAACATAGTAGCTAAATAATCCCAACGTGTTACATAAGGAAGATACTGTATAATTGTTCGGTTTTCAGCAATTTTCTCCATCCCTCTGTGTAAATAACCCAATATAGGTTCACAGTCAATAACATCTTCGCCGTCTAAAGTAACAATAAGTCGTAGAACGCCATGCATTGATGGGTGGTGAGGGCCCATATTAACTATCATGAGGTCTTTTCTTGTAGTTGGTACAGTCATAGGTTTTGTCCCAATTATTCTTTCCGGAATTCATTTTGACGTGGATTAAAAAAAGTTCATAAAAATTCAAGATATAATAAATCAAATAATTCAAAACAACTCTTAAAATTAACGGGTTTTTAGCTCTCTAATGTTCAATTCACTGATTAATTCTTTATAACGTACTCTATTTTTCTTTGATAAATAAACCAGTAGGTGTTGACGTTTTCCTAGAATTTTTCGTAGACCTCTCTGAGATGAATAATCTTTTTTATGTAATTCCAAATGTAAAGTAAGTCTTCGTATCTTAGTGGTAAAACAGAAAACTTGAAATTCAATAGATCCCCTGTTTTCCTCTTTTTTTTCATGTGAAATCGAGGATATAAATGCATTTTTATTCATAAATTCTTAACCTTCCTTACTCCTAAATATTAAATTTTATCAATCAGTAATAATAATGCCAGCTTTTTAAACTGGTATACACATTTTCTTATTTTTTATTAAAAACAATTGTGGTGATTCCTTTATAAATCTAATTGAATTGATACGTCATCAAATTATTATCGTATATCAGAATTGAAGCCAAGACGCGTAGGCATCTATTCTGATATATGATAATAGTGAAGATAAAAAATTATCATAAATGCATTTTAAATCGTGGATACATACGTATTCTTAATAGACTAAAACGACTGCCGTTATTAGTATCAAACCAATAACGATTCATACAGGCTAAATCTTCTAGTCGATAATTAGGCCAAAGAAAGACTTTATACTTTATAACTGTATTGTTTTCGTGCCTAAGATCTTTGTTTTCATCAAAAAATTGACTACAGTTTTGTATATGATTCCTGTTATAAGATACTGCATTCCTATATATACCATTATTATTATTATTACTTGAATTCAAACACATTAGAATTCTCCATTTTCTACGACGCCTAGGTGATAAAATAGTTTCAGGAACAAGTAAATCAAATTTATACCTTGGAATCCATTCATCTGGATTCTTCTTATCAATACTGTCGATGTTTCTTTTTTTATTTTTTTGGTGTTTACTTTTATGAATCAATGAAATACCTATGGTTTGGTACAAAATAAATTGTCCGTTGCCCTTTACAGACAGGCGAATGGGTTCAATACTAAATATCCCCCTTTTTATCAATTGTGGAAGAGTTAAATCTTGCTGAATCAGCATTATATTCAGACTCATTTCTCTTCTTTCAATTGAGGATATTGTAATTTCTCTGGGATTTGTCAATCTAAGCAAGAGACAGTAGACTTTGATATTATTGAGCAATTTTTGATTCAAAGAACCCTCCCATCTCAATTGAAAAAGCAAATATCTTTTAAGGAAGAAATCGAGTTCTGCTTCTGTACTACTCTTGTTTTGTTTTTTTTTCCTACGCCCTTTAATATCTGATCCTATATAATTTTCTTGAATATCTTTTTGGTGCTTTGAGATAACAAACTCAGAATTTTTTTGAACATCGGATCCGGAATCTCTTTGACTTATGATTTCTTTTTCGCCTTGATTCCTATTCTCTAATTCCATAGATTTTATTTCATTTAATATTCTAGATGTTGTAAAAGGATTTGTTTTTTTCGTTCTATTGATGTTTTTCTTTTCGCTAAAATTAGAAATTACATTTAAATTTGAAAAAATTGAATTTATTGGTATAACCCACGGTTTCATTTTATATGCATTATAAAGCAATAAAAATTTTGGGAAGAGCAAAAATTCCAGATTCGATATAGGATGACTTAGTAATTCTTCATTCATTCCCATCCAATCAAAAGATATATATATTTTTTTTGATTTTTTTATTTCTTGATAAGTTGTGCGGTAAAAAAGATCTTTCTTTTCAATTTTATCAACAATTTTATAATTTTTTGTTTCAGTCTTAGTATTTTCAGTACTCCTGCTACTAATATTGATCCAAGCCTCAATGTCCATTTTTTTTCTAAGACAAAAATGGATAATTTTCCAATCAAAATATTTTCTATTTGTATTTTTCTCTATATCCGGAATAATCTTTATTCCTAAATAATTAGTAATAGGGATACTCCACCACATATCAATTAATTTGTTTGTAGATATGTAATAATTATAAGTATAAAATAATTCTTGGTTTTTATTTACTTGTAATGGTTCTCCATAACTATATGAATCCTTCTTATCTTCATAAAAAATGAAATTATATGCTAAAATATTATATTTATCCTTTTTTTTTAAATTATATTTTTGATCGAGCAATAAATAGTTTTCGGAATTTTTTATATTTTTAGCATTAAGTAATTGGTCTTTTTTATCTGAATTCCTTTTGTTTTTTTGTAAATTTTTCTTTTCAACCTCACAATATTCAGTGACTTTATTGCGCCATTTTTGTAGTCCTAATTGCGACCATTTTTGCTGAGATAAATCATGTTGATAATTACTTTTTAATTTTAACCAGTTTTTCCATTGAGTCCGTTCATAATTTTGAAGTTTTTTAGGCTTTAACTTAGAAGAAGTTATTACTTGTGTTACAAAATAATTTTTTATTTCATTTTTTAGAAATAAAAACGTTCCGCGATATTGAAAGATAGACCTTAACTTATATAAGTATAAGTTGATAACTTCGGCTTGTGATAATTTATAAAATACATATGCTTGTGACAAAAAAAAGAAGTCCGAAAGAATCTTTGAATTCTTATTAATATGACTAACAAAATATAAAAGTGATTTTATGAATTGAATTGTTTTTTTATTTGTTTTCTCAACCTTTTCTTTAATTTTTTCATTATTGTCAAGGCGTTTTTCACTCAAATTCTTTGTTGATTCAAGACAAAATTCTATATTAATTCGGGGAATATTAATAATATATAGAAATAGATCTACGAATAACCTTTCCCTAAAAAATTTTTTAAAATAAATTGATTTACGAATTAATCGAGTATTTTTTCTTTTTAATATCTGACCGAGATTTTGGGGTGATTCAAAATTTTTAGTACCATAATGTGTTTTGTTAGGCTGATGAATTAATTTTAGAGTTTTAAAAATTTTTTCTTTTGAAAATTTTTCTATTTTATTTTTTATTGTCCTTGTTCTATTAGCCAGATCCCTTTTTTTTTGTTCTGATACTGAAGCTGAATAACTTGTCTGATTCATGAATCCGTCTTGAATGGATGATTCATTAACTATATTATTATTATTATTATTGATTGCCAAATCTTTTTTTATTTCAATGGATTCGTCTCTCAATCCAAATACTCGAGTTGGACTTACCCTTAAAAATTTTTTTTTTTGAAAAAGTAAAAGTAGAAGGCTTTTAATAAAAATTTCATTTGGAACAGTTAGCAAAAATTCGAGTTTTGCTTTGAAAAATTTTAAAACTTGACCCCATTTCTTTGTAAATTTAAAAATTTTTTTGTCGAGTTCGGTAAAAATAGGTTGAAAAAAATGGGGTCGTTTTCGGGAGGAACCGAAGGGAAGTTCAGTTTCCATTCCCCAAACTGTTAAAAAACAAAAATTATCTGTTTGATTTTGTTTTTTCATTTTATATTGATAAGAAGGTCTTAGCATCGATCTATGCCAAGGCTTTAGGCAAAAAGGAAATAGTATCTTTATCTGAATACCATCGTTTAACCAGTTTTTAGGAAATTCTGTTTCTGATAACTGAACACCATTATAGGTACATTTAACATGTATTTCTTTCTTCCACTCTTCGAAATCTTCAGACCACTCAGGGCGTTGAAGTAAGAATAGACGACCTATATTTTTTGCTATTATGAGTACAGGTAATCGAATATATTTTCGAAGAATTGATTGGGTTACTAACATCAAACCTCTTATTACTTGAGCAAATGGAATGGTATCCCAGGCTTCAGCTATTTCTATTCGTGTTTTTTCTTTGCTTTTTTCTTCTTTGTATTCATTTTCTCGTTGTTGCTCTTCTTCCTTTTTTTTTTCTTCAGTATAATAATAAGAAATTTTAAATTCTCTATTTTTTTCTATATAATTTTTTAAAATCCGTTTAATTAATGTTGAAATATTAAAAGAAAATAATGAGAAGTTTTCTATTCTATTTAAAAAAAGGGGTGAGTGTATATTTGCTTGAAATAATTGCCAAATAACTATTTTACGTCTTTGAACCCGCATGGAACCTTTTATTATGTCTCGATGAAAATCAGATTGCTGTGAATAACGTAACAAAGCTACTTCTTCTATTTGATCAGACGTATTGGGATTGATGTTATCAATATCGATATTATGTTCGTTAGCATTAAAAATAACGACATGTTTAGCTTTTCTTGAGCGAATTTGATGATCCGTTGGTACGTCGTCC